TCTTCGAAAATATATTCTATTACCTTCATTGATAATAGCCAAAAATCTTGGGCGTATGTTATTCTTCCAACTTCCTGAATGGTCTGAAGATTTGCAGGAATGGAATAGCGAAATGCAGATTAAATGTACTTATAATGGTGTTCAATTATCAGAAACAGAATTTCCAAAAAATTGGTTGAGAGATGGGATTCAGATCAAAATTTTATTTCCTTTTTGTCTGAAACCTTGGCATATATCTAAACTGTACCCCTCCCGTGGAGAGCTAATGAAAAAGAAAAAACAAAAAGATGATTTTTGTTTTTTAACAGTTTGGGGAATGGAAGCTGAACTTCCCTTTGGTTCTCCCCGAAAGCGCCCTTCCTTTTTTGAGCCCATTTTTAAGGAACTCGAAAAAAAAATTGGAAAATTCAAAAAGAAATATTTTATAACTCTAAAAGTTTTAAAAGGAAAAACAAAATTATTTAGAAGAGTTTCAAAAGAAACCAAAAAATGGCTTATCAAAAGTATTCTATTTCTAAAAAAAAAAAAAAAAGAACTTTTAAAAGTAAATCCAATTGTATTATTTAGATTCAAAGAAATATCTGAATCGAATGAAACGAAAAAAGAAAAAGATTATCTAATTAGTAATCAAATAATTAACAAATCATTTAGTCAAATTGAATCTGGAAATTGGGCAAATTCTTCACTGATAGAAACCAAAATGAAGGATTTGACTGATAGAACAAGTACAATAAAAAATCAAATAGAAAGAATTACAAAAGAGAAAAAGAAAATAACTCCAGAAATAGACATTAGTCCTAATAAAACAAATAATATTAAAAAATTCGAATCGCCAAAAAAGATTTTCCAAATATTAAAAAGAAGAAATACTCGATTAATATGGAAATTCCATTATTTTATAAAATTATTCATTCAAAGATTATACATCGATCTATTTTTATCTATCATTAATATTCCCAGAATTAATACACAACTCTTTCTTGAATCAACAAACAAATTGATTAAGAAATACATTTCCAATAATGAAATAAATCAAGAAAAAATTAATAAAAAAAAAAAAATTCACTTTATCTTTATTTCGACTATAAAAAAGTCACTTTATAATATTAGTAAGAAAAATTCACATATTTTTTTTGATTTATCCTACTTGTCACAAGCATATGTATTTTACAAATTATCACAAACCCAAGTTATTAATTTGTCTAAATTTAGATCTGTTCTTCAATATAACAGAACGTCTTTTTTCCTTAAGACTAAAATAAAGGACTATTTTAGAACACTAGGAATATTTCATTCTGAATTAAAACATAATAAACTTCAGAGTTATAGAATCAATCAATGGAAAAACTGGTTAAGACGGCATTATCAATACGATTTATCTCAGATTAGATGGTCTAGATTAATGCCAAAAAAATGGCGAACTAGGGTTAATCAAAGTTGTATGGTTCAAAATAAAAATAGAAACTTAAACAAATGGAATTCATATGAAAAAGACCAATTAATTCATTACAAAAAAGAAAATGATTCTGAACTCTATTCATTATCAAACCAAAAAGATAATTTTAAAAAATGTTATAGATATGATCTTTTATCATATAAATCGATTAATTATGAAAATAAAAGTGACTCATTTATTTCTAGATTATCCTTTCAAGTAAATAAGAACTTCGAAATTTCTTATAATTCCAACACGTCCAAACACAACTTTTTTGATATGCCCGGCAATCTTCATATCAATAATTATCTAAGAAAGGGCAATATTCTAGATATAGAAAGAAAGCTCGATAGAAAATATTTTGATTGGAAAATTATCCATTTTTCTGTTAGACAAAAAGGAGATATTGAGGCCTGGGTTAAGATCGATACCAACAGTAATCCAAATACTAAAATTGGTATTAATAATTATCAAATAATTGATAAAATTGATAAAAAAGGCCTTTTTTATCTTACAACTCATCAAAATCCAGAAAAAACTAAAAAAAATTCGAAAAAAGTATTTTTTGATTGGATGGGAATGAATGAAAAAATATTTAATCGTCCCATATTGAATCTGGAATTTTGGTTCTTCCCAGAATTTGTACTACTTTATAATGTATATAAAATAAAACCGTGGATTATACCAAGCAAATTACTTCTTTTAAATTTGAATACAAATGAAAATGTTAGTCAAAATAAAAACCAAAAACAAAACTTTTTTCTACCATCAAATAAAAAAATAAAGAATCGAATTCAAGAAGCAAAAGAACCCGCAAGTCAAGGAAAAAGAGAGCGTGGATCAGATATAGAAAACAAAGGAAATCTGGTCCCTGTTTTCTCAAAACATCAAAACGATCTTGAAAAAGATTACGCGGAATCAGACACAAATAAAAAGACAAAACAATACAAAAGCAACACGGAAGCAGAACTAGATTTGTTCTTGAAACGTTATTTGCTTTTTCAATTGAGATGGAACGATGCTTTGAATCAAAGAATGATCGAAAATATCAAGGTATATTGTCTCCTGCTTCGACTGATAAATCCAACCAAAATTACTATATCGTCAATTCAAAGGAGAGAAATGAGTTTGGATATAATGCTGATTCAGGCGAATTTAACTCTTACAGAATTGATGAAGAAGGGGGTATTTATTATCGAACCTATTCGGTTGTCTGTAAAAAATAATGGACAATTTATTATGTATCAAACTATAGGTATTTCATTGGTTCATAAAAGTAAACACCAAACTAATCAAAGATACCGAGAACAAAGATATGTTGATAAAAAGAATTTTGATGAATTCATTCTGCAACCTCAAACTCAAAGAATAAATACAGACAAAAATCATTTTGATTTGCTTGTTCCTGAAAATATTTTATGGTCTAGACGTCGTAGAGAATTGAGAATTCGAAGTTTTTTTAATTCTTTGAATTGGAATGGCGTCGATAGAAATTCAGTATTTTGCAACGAAACCAATGTAAAAAACTGGAGTAAATTTTTGGATGAAAGGAAACCTCTTTATAAAGATAAAAATGAATTAATTAAATTTAAGTTCTTTATTTGGCCTAATTATCGATTAGAAGATTTAGCTTGTATGAATCGTTATTGGTTTGATACCAATAATGGTAGCCGTTTCAGTATCTTAAGGATACATATGTATCCACGATTGAAAATTAATTGATAGTACTATATACCCTGTCTCGTATAGAGTATCTGAAAGCAAACAAATGCACACATGCCTTGTCTTACATCTCATTCGAATCTAATTCGAGTAGACGATACTAAATCAATAAGGTATCGATTGGATCTAGAAATGAATCAACAGAATCTTCTTCATTTTAGGATTTTAGGTTTAAATTATTCGCTTTTGTGAATGAAAAAAACGTACCTACCACCTTTTTGGATTCCTATCTGAATCAAATTTAAAAATTGATTAATTTATTGGAATTGATAAAATTAGGGGTTCATAAAGAAATTAAGTCTATATAACACGTTCAAATTACTGGCATTATTATTACTGATCGCTAAAATTCGATAAAATCCATATCTGTAAAATAAAGAAAGGGGAAATTCGTTTATGGTAAAAAATTCTGTCATTTCAGTTATTTCTCAAGAAGAAAAGAGAGGATCTGTTGAATTTCAAGTATTCAATTTCACCAATAAGATACGGAGACTTACTTCACATTTAGAATTGCACAAAAAAGACTATTTATCTCAGAGAGGTTTGAAGAAAATTTTGGGAAAACGTCAACGACTGCTAGCTTATTTGGCAAAAAAAAATAGAGTACGTTATAAAGAATTAATTAATCAGTTGGACATTCGAGAGATAAAAACTCGTTAATTTGATTAATTTTAAGAGTCATTTCATTTTCACTTATATGTTTCGATTAAATTTTGATGAACTTCTTTTCACTTTCAGTAATTCATGGAAGAATGAATCGGTAAAAAACTTATGACTGCACCAACTACAAGAAAAGACCTCATGATAGTCAATATGGGGCCTCAGCACCCATCAATGCACGGTGTTCTTCGACTCATCGTTACTCTAGATGGTGAAGATGTTGTCGACTGCGAACCAATATTGGGTTATTTACATAGAGGGATGGAGAAAATTGCAGAAAACCGAACAATTATACAATATTTGCCTTATGTAACACGTTGGGATTATTTAGCTACTATGTTCACAGAAGCAATAACCATAAATGGACCCGAACAATTAGGCAATATTCAAGTACCTAAAAGGGCTAGCTATATCAGAGTCATTATGTTGGAGTTGAGTCGGATAGCTTCTCATTTGTTATGGCTCGGTCCTTTTATGGCGGATATTGGTGCGCAGACCCCTTTCTTCTATATTTTTCGAGAAAGAGAATTGATATATGACCTATTCGAAGCTGCCACCGGTATGCGAATGATGCATAATTATTTTCGTATTGGAGGAGTGGCTGCCGATCTACCCTATGGCTGGATAGATAAATGTTTGGATTTTTGCGATTATTTTTTAACAGGGCTTGCTGAGTATCAAAAACTTATTACCCGGAATCCTATTTTTTTAGAACGAGTTGAAGGCATAGGCATTATTGGGGAAGACGAGGCATTAAATTGGGGTTTATCGGGACCAATGCTACGAGCTTCCGGAATAGAATGGGATCTTCGTAAAATTGATCATTATGAGTCTTACGACGAATTTGATTGGCAGGTTCAATGGCAACGAGAAGGGGATTCATTAGCTCGTTATTTAGTACGAATCGGTGAAATGACAGAATCCATAAAGATTATTCAACAGGCTCTGGAAGGAATTCCAGGAGGGCCTTACGAAAATTTAGAAATCCGACGTTTTGGCAGATTAAAAGATCCTGAATGGAATGATTTTGAATATCGGTTTATTAGTAAAAAACCTTCTCCAACTTTTGAATTGTCGAAACAAGAACTTTATGTGAGAGTTGAAGCCCCAAAAGGAGAATTGGGAATTTTTCTCATAGGAGATCAGAGCGTTTTTCCTTGGAGATGGAAAATTCGCCCACCAGGTTTTATCAATTTGCAAATTCTTCCTCAGTTAGTTAAAAGAATGAAATTGGCTGATATTATGACAATACTAGGTAGCATAGATATCATTATGGGAGAAGTTGATCGTTGAAATGATAATTGATACAACAGAAATAGAGACTATCAATTCTTTTTCCAAATTGGAATCCTTAAAAGAAGTCTATGGGATCATATGGATGCTTGTCCCTATTTTGACTCTTGTATTAGGAATCACAATAGGTGTACTAGTAATTGTTTGGTTAGAAAGAGAAATATCTGCAGGAATACAACAACGTATCGGACCTGAATATGCCGGCCCTTTAGGAATTCTTCAAGCTCTAGCAGATGGGACAAAACTACTTTTGAAAGAGAACCTTATTCCATCTACAGGAGATAATCGTTTATTCAGTATCGGACCATCCATAGCAGTAATATCTATCTTTCTAAGTTATTCAGTAATTCCTTTTGGTGATCACCTTGTTCTAGCCGATCTTAGTATTGGTGTTTTTTTATGGATTGCCGTTTCAAGTATTGCTCCCGTTGGACTTCTTATGTCGGGATATGGATCAAATAATAAATATTCCTTTTTAGGTGGTCTACGGGCAGCTGCCCAATCAATTAGTTATGAAATACCATTAGCTCTATGTGTGTTATCAATATCTCTACGTGTGATTCGGTAAGACCTAAAATTTCTCCAAATTCTTTTCTTTCTAGAAACAAGGATAAAAAGATTTGATTGACTATATATATTTTCATTTTTCTTCAGCATTTGAGTTGATGAACTAAACCAGATAGTTATATGAGTGAAAGAAAACGGCTTCTAAATTTGCAGTAAAAAGGTTGAGTCTCATTTCCTATGTACAAGAATCAAATGGTGAAAAAAGTAAACATAAGCAATAGAGATTGTTTACCCCAAGATTGGTGAATTGTCATGATAGCTTGAAGCGGGTTCAAAAGATCAACTGTATGGAGTTTTTACTGTCTATTACCATAGATGGATTTCCACAACGGGAGGTTGAAAGCAAAAATGAGTGGATGGTTAGGAAGACCAAGATACACAAAGGATTAGTAATTGAGATTATGTAAGTTATCCAAGAGGATATTTCTGTACATAAAAGGAATTCGAATTGGGGCTTTACGTTCGTAGAAATGATCAAGAAGTACTCCCCATGATTCTGATCCAGAGTACGTTCCTATCCACTGAGTAAGTAAATAACTATCAAGAACGAAGTAATCTTTTACTTTGGTTAAAGGCCCTTTTTCTGAGAAAGGAGAATAGGAATGAAATAAAATAAATCGAAATAGAAAGAAAAGAATCTAATTGCAAAAACAAAAAGGAGGGATGTCTTTTTTTTTTCTTCCTTTTTTCTTTTTTTTGTTTTTATTGTTTCTTTCCTATAATTCAATTTTGATTTCGATTTAGAGAGATAAAATTTTTGTCATGATTCCTGAACTAATGGACTCTCTAATTTTTTTCGTAATTGAAAATTCGAGGTTGAAATGTATATGTGATATTGCTATAAAGCGCATTTTTTTTATTTTATTTAATGATAAGGTTATTAATCAACAAAGAAAAATTTTAATTCTTACTTAAAAGATGAGATCAATTCAGAAGCATTTATTTATTAGTTTTAAATATAGCAGACAGAATTCCATTGGTCTAATTTGGGACCTTAGGATAGATTTTGACTCTATCTGACAAACATATCAAGATAAAGAATAGGAAAGGGCCCTTAGATTTATTTGTGACCTCTGAGGAGCCGTATGAGGTGAAAATCTCACGTACGGTTCTGTAATAGCGATGGGCACAGTGATGTTATCATCGACTATGATTATCTAACAGTTCAAGTACAGTTGATATAGTGGAAGCGCAGTCAAAATATGGTTTTTGGGGGTGGAATTTGTGGCGTCAACCCATCGGGTTTATCGTTTTTCTAATTTCTTCTCTGGCCGAGTGTGAAAGATTACCTTTTGATTTACCAGAAGCAGAAGAAGAATTAGTAGCAGGGTATCAAACCGAATATTCAGGTATCAAATTTGGTTTATTTTACATTGCTTCATATCTGAATCTACTAGTTTCTTCATTATTTGTAACAGTTCTTTACTTGGGGGGTTGGAATCTTTCTATTCCGTACATATTTGTTCCTGAGCTATTTGGCATAAATAAAAGGGGTAAAGTCTTTGGAACACTAATTGGTATCTTTATCACATTAGCCAAAACTTATTTGTTTTTGTTCATTCCTATTGCAACAAGATGGACTTTACCGAGGCTGAGAATGGACCAACTATTAAATCTTGGGTGGAAATTTCTTTTACCTATTTCTCTAGGTAATCTATTATTGACAACCTCGTCCCAACTTCTTTCACTGTAAAAGACCGCAATATTCTAGATTCACGACTTTTCTCAAACAAGAGAAAGAAACAAGCATAAAATCTTTTTTATAGATATTCGAAATATGCTCCCTATGATAACTGAATTCATAAATTATGGTCAACAAACAA